GTAATCAAGATAGGATCAGAATCATGAAAATTGGAGTGAGTGCTGACGTGTTCCGACGGGGGACTTAATGAAATAGGAGAAGAAGGTTCATTTAAATAACAAGTTATATCTTTTCTTTTGCTGGGGGAATCGTTACTGACAGTTCCGGCCCGAAAGAGCCATTGAAGTCGGAACATAAAAATAAGTTGAATTGTGGAAGAATCCATAACTCCATTTTTTTTATTCCAGTAAAGTAAGTCAATCGATAAAAGGAAAAACAAAGAATAATAAGAAATGACACTCCTGTCATAGGAATGGAAATAGCCCTTCTTGCTGCTTCAATAACAAGTATTTTTGTTTTCAAATCAGATAAATCATTTGATCTATGATTCATTGGAACAAAACAAGGAATGGCCTGGCTAGGTATAGGTACTGGCCAGGCCGGGGGAATAAAAGAACCTTTCGTACGAAATCAAAGAGGTACTCTTTCTATTGGAGATATCTGTTTCGAATCCTTATCTAAATGCAATTGCTGATAAAATTCGTATATATATAGAATAAAGAAAAGAAAGATAAAGAAAAGAATAAAGAAAAGAAAGATAAAGAAAGACTTTTATCAATCTTTACTTCACGCGTCACATATGAATTATCCTTTTGTAATTGGGAGAGATGGCTGAGTGGACTAAAGCGACGGATTGCTAATCCGTTGTACGAGTTATTCGTACCGAGGGTTCGAATCCCTCTCTCTCCGTTCCCTCTGATCACTTGAGAGTTATCTTTCGAATTCGAAAAAATCTCGAGCCCTTGTTATCTTAGTTAAATGTATGGAATAGAGAAAATCATAAGAAAATTCAGAAATCAAGCAACGAAAAACTTCTGATTTTTTTATTTTATTCCTCGCGTCCAGGATTACGTCCTGGATCATTAGATAGGAATCCGAAGATGAAGAGAGAAACAAAGAATATCACTACTGTGTAAACGAAGAGTTTGAGAGTAAGCATTACACAATCTCCAAGATCATTTTTGGGGGAAATAAGGGAATAGATTCTCTATTTTTGTACCACATATCCCATTTTGACACCAAGAAATGGAGTGGTTTCTAGAAAAGAAAGGAATTTGCAGGAATTCATTTGGAATAAGATTCTGATTCCTTCGTTACCAAAATGATCTTTCATACCCACAATTAGGTATTGTGAGGGACCATACATAAGGTCTTTGAACTCCGGAAAGTCAGAATGAGAAAATGAGGTGATCCAGATTCATCGCGGCTATCCAAAAGAATTTCAATGTTTGAATCGAGAGTTCATAATGTAAGATTTATCTGATCTTATCAATTGTTAGAATAGAATTTTTCCTTTTTTAGCGAATCAATCATGAATGTTTCTAGGACAGTATTAAAGATCTCATCGAAAACTTACAGCAGCTTGCCAAACAAGGGCTAAGAGAAAAAAGAGTACAGGTATGACTGGCATAACATCTACGATTGGATTGAAAAAAGCATAAGCCTCGGGTAATTTGGCGAAGAAAAAGCTACTCGAATGAAGGGCAGAATTAATACAGATACAGATCAAACTAAAGATATTAAGCATAACAAAAATTTCGCTCTTGTGGAGAATTTCATTATTAGTGAGTTGGGGAAAAATAAAGAAAGAAGAGAAGATAGGCCAAACAAAAAATCCTTCTTTTTCTTTGAACTTCCCCAATCAAAAATCCTTCAATTCTCAAATGAGAATAGAAGGAATCATACTTTCATACAATATCTTAATTGAATTATAGATAATGATCAATGAATTTCTTTTGATTCTACATCTACACGTGTCGAATCCTAGCAACAACCTATTCCATAGATATTTGGGCTGGAATTGACGAACAACCAATATCCATATTAGTGTTATTAGTGTCAAATAGAAATCTCAATGGGGCGTGGCCAAGCGGTAAGGCAACGGGTTTTGGTCCCGTTACTCGGAGGTTCGAATCCTTCCGTCCCAGACCGATTCTATCAGAACAAAGATTGTGCTCTTTTCTTTAACAATCCTCTGTTTAAGAGTGTAATGTTGGATACAATGGGATCCAATCTTTCTTTCTGATTTCTAATGATTCAGAGAAGAATCATATCCTACCTTTCGATCCTGTTTCTGTTTCTCACAAACAGAAACAGAATCGAGTGTCAATGACACGTGGATGGAAATAAATATCTTTTTGATATAGGTAGGATGGGAACAAAGATCAAAGTTCCATTCAAAAAAAAAAGATTGGGTGGCCATTCAGCGTATGCCCGCCTCCCCCCCGCTCATATTCATATTGAAGTTAGTTAGTCATTTAGAGAAACTTTATGCCCCCTATTTATCAAATTTGGATTCCCACATGATGCATTCTGAGTCGACATGCGGAAGAAAGGTAAAGTAAATAGGGGTAAATGACTAATTTTATGTGGATCCTGAATTCTAAACAGGAGGAGTTCTTGGTACTAATTCCATCACTGGGATTAAAGCTCCTAAGACTGGGGTGGGGCAAAATAAAATAGAAACAACGAATGAATCTGGACCCATTCGGCTTTGTACCTATACAAGATGGTATAGCACCCCATAAGAGGATCTTTTTTTGATTGGCTTTGAGTATGATTCATGATCCCCATAGAATTCGTGTAGATACGAGTTAATTAGCAAAGGAAGGTATCAATTTCAATCAATATCTGTGTCATCCGGATCTCATTAACAAACAATAAAGTTCAATACGAAACAGATGTATTTTCTTTGGACTTAATTGCTTTTATTTTGCATCAGGCTCCAATGAATAATTGGAAATCAATGTAACGATGGGGGGGGATTCATAGATTCCATTCACTTTAGTTTATCTTTATGGAAATGGAAAAATTTCTGAACCTGAAATAAAGCAAAATCCGTAGAAAATGAACCATGCCCATATGTAGTTTTATTGTTCTATTTCAGTGACACCGGTATTTCGGTTTCGGTTTCGGTTAAAAAGATTTGTGATCTCTTAAATATACACGATGACCCCCGGTGACAATTGTTCGGTGTATCTGATGGATACGGAAAGGTCATACTCCTACGATTTGGATTTTCTCAATCAGATGAAAGAATAGCGACCTTAATCTTATCTTCCATGAGCTCTTTTCTATCCATCCCCATGAAAACAACTAAATTGGATTTTTTTCTCGACCCATCCATCTGATTTAAATCATTGATGATTCAATTGGAAAAGAAACATGGATTTCTCTTATGATGATCGAATTCGCGTCTCTTTAATCAATGAGATATCTGCTAAACTTTTTAGTTACTCGTTGTGATTGTGCCGACTTGTTGATTTGATTGATTTAGAGATCAAATTAAATTCAGTCTTTACAGGAAAACTTATTTATAGTAATGATAATGATGTCGAAGTAGGAAATTCTTGAAACCATTTTATTTTTTATGATTCCTTACCTTATAAATCCTCGCTATTCGAAGAAGTGTGAGATTGGTGAATCTATCCTATCGAGTCACTTGCGACCTTTACGGTTCATTAGAATAGCTTATTTGGTTAATGACTCATTTTATTTTGTTCCAGTATTGGTAATTCCAGTATTGGTAATCGAATTAAAGACTCGTCTTTAGTTTAGTTGTTCGAGAAAGAATTGGAATTGGATCTTTCATGATTGATCGTCCCGAACAATATAACAATATGTTGAAGATGTAGATGTAAATAAGTGTTAAGCAACTCATTTCTTCGTGTTTTTTATAAATGTGTTTCATTCCTATAACAGAATATGGGTTAATTTGGCTTTTTGCTGAGATTTCCCCAGAGAAATACCTATTCATACATATATAAAAATAAAGTATGGACTACTATGCACCGATGGAGCCAATGACTATTCATGATTCCATATTGAATCAATTCCATACCGGTCCAAATTAGAGGAATGTTATGGTAAAACTTCGTTTGAAACGATGTGGTAGAAAGCAACGTGCGACTTGAAGGACATGATCGGCTGTGGATTCTTGCATCCACCATTTTTTTATATATCAATGAAGATGCTCTTGGCTCGACATAGTTTGTTCTGTGCCACCAGGACCCCATTTGGGGGGGTTGTAAATAGTACATGATGGAGCTCGAGCATAAATTCTTGATTCATTTATCATAGGGAAGGATCTAGGGTTAGTGCCAGTCAATAAGTTGGAACAACTTCGTAAGTATATCTTCGATATAGAAATCGCAAATTCGAACAAGTTTCAAATAAAAAAGCAAAAAAGGGAAAATTTGTCGGAATTGGTAAAACTATTTCGATCAAAAGTGTATCACAGGGGAATCAACCATTTGTATGATTCTTCAATAGAAAGAACAAAAGGTATGTTGCTGCCATTTTGAAACAATTAAGGATCACCGAAGTAATGTCTAAACCCAATGATTCAAAGCAAAGATAAAGGATACCGGAACAAGGAAACGCCATTTTCAATTGTCTCAATAACTAGATCAGAATGAGAAAGGAAAATTGATTCTAGACGAGACAAACAAAAGAGGTTAGAGACGGCTCAATAAATGTCTAAGGATTTCCCTTCGAGCTCTTTGAGAATTACCCAACTTGAGTTATGAGTACGAATGAGATTTCTTTTTTTTTTATTCCTTCCAAAAAAAAAACGACTCAAATCCTAATCTAATTGATGATTTTATGGATCCATTTGCCACTATATACAATACATAAATTCGAATCATTCTTTCTCGAGCCGTACGAGGAGAAAACCTCCTATACGTTTCTAGGGGGGGCATTGTTCATCTATATCTATCCCAATGAGCCATCTATCGAATCGTTGCAATTGATGTTCGATCCCGAAGAGAAGGAAGAGATCTTCGTAAAGTGGGTTTTTACGATCCGATAAAGAACCAAACTTATTCAAATGTTCCTGCTATTCTATATTTCCTTGAAAAAGGCGCTCAACCTACAGGAACTGTTCATGATATTTCAAAGAAGGCGGAAGTATTTAAGGAACTTCGAATTAATCAAACGAAATAAAATTTATGAAATAGAAAAAAAAAAAAAGATTGAGTGAAATAACTGGCAATTGAGGGGATTGCCATCAATCAGATGGTTTTCGTTGGAACTCTACGAATAAATAAGGGATCAATCTTGCTATTGTTTGTACTTCTATTGAAAACCAGAGATTTTTTTCCTACTTCTTCTTTATTTATTCCCCCCCACACACTTCATTTCTTATCTATGTAGTGCCAATCCAACACAAGTCTTTATTTTCTTTATTTCATTTTTTTTTCTCAAAATTCAATTTATATTGACAATGGTGTATCGATCAAATATAATTCGATCGTGGATAAATAGATCTATTTATCTACGTCCCATAAGTTTGTTTCTTTACTTCACTAGGTTCGCCGGATTCACTGTGACACAAGAAGTATCTTCTTAAAGATAATGAAAAAAAAAAAAATGATCAAAACAGGAGGGTCCACAAATTTTTACATCTATCTATATTTATCCGTGAATCCGTTGTATTTGAATCTGATCTGAACATTTTGATGTTCATAATTGATCATCAAATCTTTCTTTTCGATTTGTTGCTAGTTCAATGTTTTGATGGGGTAGGGCAATCCAATCTCTTTATTTATTTATTTATTTTTTTGATTCCGATCGTATCTACACACCATATTTATACGGGTTGCTAACTCAACGGTAGAGTACTCGGCTTTTAAGTGCGGCTAGGATCTTTTACACATTTGGATGAAGCAACAGATTCGTCCATACCATTGGTATGGTTTGTAAGACCACGACTGATCCTGAAAGGGAATGAATGGAAAAAACAGCATGTCGTATCAATGGAGAACTCTGAGAATACTTCCTGGGTCGGTAAAAAATCTTGTTTTGATTCTTGGAACGGTACCAAATCAATTCACAGTTTGGTCGAGTGAATAAATGGATAGAGCCCTAATGGCTCCAATTATAAGGAAACCAAAAGCAACGAGCTCGGTTCATAATTCGAATGATTACCCGATCTAATTAGACGTTAAAAATAGATTAGTGCCTGATGCGGGAAAGGGTTCTCCTGTGAGTGGATCATCGATTCCTTTTTTTTTCATGAATCCTAACTATTAACTATTCTTTCTCTATTATGGAGTGGGGACGAATGTGTAGAAGAAACGGTATACTGATAAAGAGAATTTCTTCCAAAGTCAAAAGAGCGATCGGGTTGCAAAAATAAAGGATTTCTAACCATCTCTTGTAACTATAACGAACACAAACAAATTGGATGGAAAGAGAGAGGATCCGTTCATTGGACTCTCCGTCTCCGGGGTATCTATTCTTTTCTTACTATATACCCTGTTCTGACCGTATCGCACTATGTATCATTTGATAACCCAAGAAATCCTCCGTGCCTTTGTATAATTTCAAATGGAGGAATTACAAGGATATTTAGAAATAGATAGATCTAGGCAACAACACTTCCTATATCCGCTTCTATTTCAGGAGTATATCTACGCACTTGCTCATGATCATGGTTTAAATGGATCGATTTTTTACGAACCTATGGAAAATTTCGGTTATGACAATAAATCCAGTTCACTAATTGTGAAACGTTTAATTACTCGAATGCATCAACAGAATCATTTGATTCTTTCGGTTAATGATTCCAACGAATCTATTTTCGTTGGGCACAACAAGAATTTTTATTTTCAAATGGTATCAGAGGGTTTTGCAGTCATTATGGAAATTCCATTCTCGCTGCGATTAGTATCTTCCCTAGAAGAAAAAGAAATAGCAAAATCTCATAATTCACGATCTATTCATTCAATATTTCCCTTTTTCGAGGACAAATTATCACATTTAAATCATGTGTCAGATATACTAATACCTCATCCCATCCATCTGGAAATCTTGGTTCAAACCCTTCACTGCTGGATACAAGATGCCCCCTCTTTGCATTTATTGCGATTCTTTCTCCACGAGTATCGTAATTCGAATAGTCTCATTACTCCAAAGAAATCCATTTCTCTTTTTTCAAAAGAGAATCAAAGATTCTTCTTGTTACTATATAATTCTCATGTATATGAATGTGAATCCGTATTAGTGTTTCTCCGTAAACAATCTTCTCATTTACGATCAACATCCTCTGGAACTTTTCTTGAGCGAACACATTTCTATGGAAAAATAGAACATCTTGTAGTAGTGCTTCGTAATGATTTTCAGAAGACCCTATGGTTGTTCAAGGACCCTTTCATGCATTATGTCAGATATCAAGGAAAATCCATTCTGGCTTCAAAGGGGACTCATCTTCTGATGAAGAAATGGAAATCTCACCTTGTCCATTTTTGGCAATGTCATTTTTACTTGTGGTCTCTACCGGACAGGATCCATATAAACCAATTATACAATCATTTCTTATATTTTCTGGGCTATCTTTCAAGTGTACGACTAAACACTTCGGTGGTAAGGATTCAAATGCTAGAGAATTCATTTCTAATAGATACTTCTATTAATAAATTCGAGACCCTAGTCCCAATTATTCCTCTGATTGGATC